TTGATTCTTCCTGGGTCGATGCCCGAGTGGTTAATGGGGACGGACTGTAAATTCGTTGGCAATATGTCTACGCTGGTTCAAATCCAGCTCGGCCCAAGAATTCACCGATCCATCATGAGATTACATAATATAATAAATTTTTTCGCCTGGTGAATTGAATAAATCATTTTATATCCTATCGGTTTTTGTACCCATAATATTCTTCATTTTTAAAATGATTTAGATTCATATTATAATCTGAAAATCAAATATAGGACAAGAATTAACGAATCAAATTCATTGAAAAATTTCTTATCAATCGATTTAACACGATTTGACAATAGGATTTCTAGTAAAGTAATCTATGTCGCTCTCACTAAAGTCCATATCTATGTGGATATTAATAGACCAATTACTCCTTTCTCTGTTACAATACAACGATTGTAAATTACACTAGTCTTAATCAAATCATTAATAATATGTATGCTGTATACCTTATTTCTCTGGGATTGTAGTTCAATCGGTCAGAGCACCGCCCTGTCAAGGCGGAAGCTGCGGGTTCGAGCCCCGTCAGTCCCGACCTAGTATTCGATGACTCCATGAATTCATTTCTTTATTTTATGTCAAAGGGCATAGAGCGGGATCTAATTCCCATAAGATAAGTCTTTTTTTTTTTTCAGTTATCATTTTATTATTGAGAAAATAAAATACAATTACAATTTAATTGAAATTACTTCAATTAGTACCGAGGGGATAGGCATATGTGAATTGGTACAATTGTAGGTAGCACCCTATTTAGTTAGGATTAAAAGAAACCCTTGTCCGGTTTTTTAGATTGCTCCTGACCCGTGGAAGGGAATCGAATACTTATATATATGTTTTCACCAGAGCATATATACAAATTTTGATTCGTTTATTGTACGATGTACAATAAAAAGAAAAAGTGCACTTTTCGCGTAGTTACCTCGATAAAATACTTTTCATTCATAGTAAAGCCGCTTTCTAGCTCCAATTTTAGATAACTCAAATTAATAATAGGAAACAATCTATTTATATCATTCAAACTACACACTTCATTTTGGATATTTGGATATATGTGTCCCAGGGTTGATTCAGGGAAAGAAAGGAATGTTTTAATTTAATTAAAATTAAAAAAAAATAAGGATCAAACAAAGAAAAGATAGACCCCCTCCCTCTTTTCTTAGTGAGAGAATGAATAATCTTTTTTTATTTCCGGGGAAGGTCCTATCAAAGAAAGAACAAACTAAAATAAAAATGAACTATTTTTATTAATTTTATCGAAATATTAGATCTTTTCTTCTTATTTTTTCCATTTTACTTCTACTATTTGGGTTGGATTTTTGACCAATGGAAGTGGAAGATGGGCCAGATGAGACTTTATCATATTATTATTATATAATTCTATAACTAAGACGGTAGGTTATAGAAAAGAACGAATGGATAAAGAATAATAATTCAATGAGATTTTTAATTGGATCAGTAATTCCATTTTTTATTAGGTTTTTATTCCGTATGGATAAAGGATCTTCCTATGTTATACTATAACATTCTCGATGATGAATAGATTTGATAGCTCAGATATTGTTATTCAATGATATTGATCCGATTCAATATCATCGGGATGTATTTCTCCCATTGAATTTACAGGATAAAGATTTAGAATCTCTATGGGATTAGATCCCGAGTTATTAATTATGAAGTAAAAAAACAATGAAATTATGGAAGTAAATATTCTCGCATTTATTGCTACTGCACTGTTCATTCTAGTTCCTACTGCTTTTTTACTTATCATTTACGTAAAAACGGTCAGTCAAAACGATTAATTTGAATCAAGCTTGACTTCTGAGTTCTTATCAATAATGGAAGAAAGGGATTCAAATTACACGTCTTAAATAAAATTAAGAATCAAAATCAGATGTATATGAGATTTGATAGTATGGTAGAAAGGAATATAGGAACCTTTCTACCACACTATCTATTAGTGTATAATTGTATAATTATACTATAAATTATATAAAATTCTAAAGTTGGACTGTAGAAAGAAAAATGGCTTAATGTAGATCACTCCGTAATCTGTATATTGATACATGTACATATAACTCCCATATGTGGAATATACATAGTACCCCACCCAATTTGAGTTCTTTGCTTTGGTACATCCATTTGATTTAGACCAATTTTGATCAATATAATTGACTGCTCACCTTTACTTACTCTTATCTTATTGTCTTATGGTTCTAATTACTCGTTTTATTATGAGAAAATTTATTTAGAGGATCCCAAGATCGGCCGAGCCGAAACAATAAAATCCATGGAAGAAGATATGGTATGGGCATCCAATAGATTATGTAAAAGAAACCTAGTTATTTTTTTTAGCATTCCGACAAAGAATAATTGATTTAGTCGTTGACAGATGATTTGAACAATTTCATGGAAATTATTTATTGTAAATAAAAAAAGAAAATGCGCAAGCAATAATATGTGAATCGCCTAACGCAAG